TTTACTTCTTACCACCGAAAGATTTTTTCGTACACTTGAAACATAGCCCAAAAAAGGGAAGGAACAATTATATAATTGGTTTATATGGATCCTGTGTGGTTGAGACCACAAGTGAAAATGACATTGCCATAAATAAATAAAGTGATATTTCCATTTTTTCATTAAAAAAGAAGTTCCCTTTGAAATAAAAAGGGATTTTTCTTGGTATCTAACATAATGCATGAAAGAATCTTTGAACACCTGCAAAGTCTTCTGAAAATCATTACAAAGCACGACTACAAGATGCTCTATTTTCCCATAGAAATGTATTCGTTCAAGAAGGGCTTCCCAGGATATTGATCGTAAATAAGAAGATTGTTTACAGAGAAAAATAAATACAGATTCGCATTCATATACATGAGAATTATATATGAACAAGGATAATCTTTCATTATCTTCTTTTTCAAAAGAAAAATATTTTTTTTTGCTAATGAGACTATTCGAATTACAATACTCGTATAAAAAGATTCGCAATAAATGCAAAGAGGGGACATCTTGTATCCAGTAGCGAAGGGTTTGAACTAAAATTTCCGGATGAATAGGGTAGGGTATTAATATATCTGATATATGATATAAATAGAATATATTGTCCTCTAAAAAAGGAAATATTGAATGAATAGATCGTAAATTATGAGATTTTGCTATTTTTCTTTTTTTTTCGAGGCAAGATACTAATTGGAAGGAGAATGGAATTTCTACAATGACTGAAAAAGTCTCTGATATTATTTTCGAATCCAAATAGTTATGGTTTTTGTTCCCCAAAAAAGGATTTTGTTGAAAATCTTTTTTATTCAAAGAAATAAGAAAATTATTCTGTTTATGCATTCGAATAATTAAACGTTTTACAATTAGTGAATTAGATTTATTGTCATAACATAAATTTTCTATGGATTTGTAAAGAATCGGTCCATTTAAACCATGATCATGACCAAGTGCGTAGATATACTCCTGAAAAAGAAGTGGATATAGAAAGTGCTTTTGCTCCGATTTAAATGTTTCTAAATATCTTTTTAATTTTTCCATTTGAAATGACAAAAAAGTGTGGAAGGGAAATTTCTTAGATTAACAAATAATACATAGTGCGATACGGTCAGAGCGGGGTATCCAGTAAGAAAAGAAGGAATACCTCGAAGACAAGTAGGCCGGATAGGCCAATCAACGGATCCTCCCTACTTTTCCATATCCTTTTTCGTTCCAATTATAGGTAGTGGGTAGAAATCCTTTATTTTTGCAATCCAATCGCTCTTTTGATTTTGGAATTCATTTTTTTATCAGTATACAGTTTCTTCTACACATTTCTTTTTTCCCATAAGAATCTAATCAATTTCAATTAGAGAATAATTAATAATTAGGATTCATAAAAAAGGAATTAATGATTCACTCGTAGGAGAACCCCCTTTCCCGCATCAGACACTAATCTATTTTTAACCTCTAATTAGATCGGGTAATTATTCGAATCAAAAAGAAGTTCAAATCAAATTATATAAAATAAAAAAATAAAAGCTCGTTACTTCGGGTTTCCCTATAATTAGAGCTTTGGAGCTCTATCCATTTATTGACTTGACCCAACGACGAATTAATTTCGTCCCATTCAAAGAATCAAAACCAGATTTAGTAACGAGATCTAGTCTGGTAAGGATTAAGAATGAAGTGTTCTTAGAATTCTATTCTCCATTGAAACGACATGCTATTTTTTCCATTCATTCCCCTTCAGGATCAGTCGTGGTCTTACAAACTTTACTAATAGTAGGGACGAATACGCGACTTCATCCAAATGTGTAAAATAGAATAGTCGCACTTAAAAGCCGAGTACTCTACCGTTGAGTTAGCAACCCATATATGTAATATGTAAGGAAATATGATGTAAAAATACGATCGTAATAATCATAATATAATTAAAAAAATGATAAGGAAATACCAGATCCACCTACAAAACATCAATCTAGAAAATAGTAAAAAATCAAAAGGAATCATTTAATAATCTATCAGGAAAAAAAGAAATAAAAACAAACAGACAAAATAAAAAAAGAGATTGTAGGGCAGGGATCCATAAAAAAAGTACTTTACTATGGATAGGGATAAGTAGATAAATGAATGGGTACTCCTAAAATTCTCATGAATTTTTTTCCATTCAACTAAAATGAAAAACGAAGAAGATACTTCGTGAGTTTTGTGAATACATCATGTTTGTGAAGTAAAGTGTGAAGTAAATAAATGAACTGTTGGAACGTGGAGAAATCAATCGATTTCTCCACGATCAAATTATATTTGATCGATACCTCATTGTCAATATGAATATGAATCGAATGTTGAAAAAATAAATAAATAAAAAGAAAATGGATAATTTAATAATCCATAAAATAATTTAATTAATAAAATTATTAAAATAATTAATGAAAGAATTTCAACAAATTCTATTTTTGTTGGATTGGCACTACATAGATAAGAAATAGAGTATGAATAGGAGAATAAATTAAGGAAATTAAGGAAAAATATCGAGCTTATTCAATATGGACAATATGGGTAAGTACAATAAGCAAGATTTATTTTTTACTTGTTTTACTTGAAGTCTACCCAATAAGAAGCTTACGATTTATGGTAATACCCACATCTCATAGATCCAATCATTTCATTTATTCACTTCACTCGATCTTTTTTCCCGTTTCATATCAACATAGTTTTTGTCATTTTAAGATATACCTATTATCTTAAAATTGATATAGGAACAATTGGGTATGAATGGAATAGAACAAGGCTATAAAGCAGTTGAGTGGTGGAGAAAGAATTCCTAAAAATGAGATATGGGAGCCCCTTTTGTTTGATTAACTCGAAGTTCCTTAAATATCTCTGCCTTCTTTAAAATATCATGAACAGTTACTGTAGGTTGAGCACCCTTGTTGAGGAAATATAGAATAGCAGGAACGTTTAAATATGTTTGATTCTTGATCGGATCATAAAAACCCACTTTCTGAAGATCCCTCCCCTCTCTTCGTGATCGAACATCAATTGCAATGATTCGATAGATAGCTTATTGGGATAGATATAAATTAACCCCCCCTAGAGACGTATAAGAGGTTTTCTCCTCGTACGGCTCGAGAAAGAATGATACGAATTTTTTCATTTTCATTTTCATATAGTAGCAAATGCATTTATAAATATAAAATAATCAACTAGATTCGACTCGAATTAAAGTCGTTTTTTGTTCTTACTTCTTAAAAAAAGAATATCATTCATACTCATAACTCAAATTATTTAATTCTCAAAGAGTTCTAAGACTTATCATTTCTTGAGTCGTCTCTAGCACCTTTTGTTTCTCTTACCCGGAATCCATTTATTTGCTTATTTGTTTGAATATTTTGTTCAATCCAGCTGGTAAAACAATTGCAAAAAAGTGTTTCCTTGTTTCAATATCTGTTATCTTTACATTGATCCTTGGGTTTAGACATTACTTCGGCGGTTTTTCATCTTTCAAAAAGGCAGCAACATACCTTTTATTGTTTCTTTTATTGAAGAATCATAGGAACGCTGGATTCCTCTGCAATACACTTATAATCGAAATAGTTTTTTTATTGATTTCGATCGATTTCGCTTTTTATTTATAACTTGTTCGAAATTGACTCCTTTGATCCTATATCGAAGATATATTTACGAAGTTTGTTCAATTTATGGATTGGTACTAACCCTAGACCCCCTCTCCTGCTAAATAAATTGTTTTGACTCGAGCTCCATCATGTCTACTTAACATTTATTTTAATTAAGAATTGGTAGAATAAACCCAACTATGTCGAGCCAAGAGCATCTTCGAGAATATATAAAGTGGCGGATTCTTGCACCCACAGCCGATTATGTCCTTCAAGTCGCACGTTGCTTTCTACCACATCGTTTCAAACGAAGTTTTACCATAACATTCCTCTAATTTACGATTCTAGAACCAGTATGGAATTGATTCAATATAGAATCATGAATAGTCATTGGCTTAATTTTTGCTCCATAATATATTTTTCGATATATTCGATATATTCGATTTAGATATGGAAGTATAAGTCTTCATCTAAAGAAGCTTTGATGAAGATTTCATCCCATTTATATGATAGAATATAGAATGAGACGTATTTTTTAAAATACATAAAAATGAGGTTGCTTAACACCTCTTTATAATACCTATATCTTAAACGAAAAAAGTTTCTAAAAATTTAAACTTCCGTATTATTCTCATTACTTAACTTCAGATATTCATATTATTAGAATATGAATATTAGAATATGAATATTAGAAGTTTATTCTAAATAATAAAAATGGATTTACAAATCAATTAACAAGTTGAAACAATTACAATGAGTATCTAAAAAGTGTAGCTATTAGCTCTTTGATAAAAAAAGGAAGGAGTTTTCTAATTATCACAGAAATTACGCGCCCTTTTCGATTTCACCAGAAAATATATGGAGAAAACCGAACGTATTTGTTTGTTTTTATTTTTTTTTTTATAAGGATGGGTTGGATATCAAAAGATTGATGCAATATAAGATTAAGGTCATTATTCTTTACTTGAATGAGGAATTCAATTAATTAATTAATTGAAAAAGCCGAGTCTGATAAAAATAAAATCAGAATCATAAAAATATGATTCTTCCATATATACATCATATACAACGAAAAATTGTATATGGGGCATACTAAAGACATTATCAATATTTCCGTTTAAGAAATCGGGGACCCTTTTTACCAAAAAAAAATTCGCAAGTTACTGAAATACAAGAATAGTAATAAATATATACAATGTATAATGTATATAGTATATTACTAAAAAATATAGTGTATTCGTGGCTCATTTTCTAGAACTTTTTACTTTACTCTCATTTTCTAGAACTTTTTACTTTACTTTAGAAGTTGAGAAGAAGTTGAGAGATTTTATCTCCATAAATAACAAATTCCATCAAACTTGAATGAGAAAAATGTGGGAACCCCTTTTTTTAGAATTCAAAATACCCATAGAATTGTTATTTGGACGACCCTATTTACTTTCCAAAATGAGAGAAACCTTTCTCTTTCCCATTTCGCCACAAAAAGCATGTGGCAAGGGAATCATTTATTTCTTTAAATATACGAAATACAAACCGTTTTAAAAAACGGACTAACTTCACTCAATATGAATAGAAACCGAGTGGGAGGAACAGACATACAATGAATAGTATATTGTTTTCCCTATCTTTCCTTTTCGGAAAAAAAAAAATTTCTTTATTTATGTCCCCATCCTAATAAAAAAGTTTTTTTATTCTATCCTCTTTGATTTTTATTTCTACCCTTGTGAGAAACAACATCCAAGAGGATTTCATAAATATATATGGAACAATCATTAAAAATCCAAAGGAAAAAGAAAATAACCCACCACTGCTAGATACACAGTGGTGGGTGTTCTTTAAGTCTCTTCTGTTCTGAGGGAACAGGTCTGGGACGGAAGGATTCGAACCTCCGAGTAACGGGACCAAAACCCGGTGCCTTACCGCTTGGCCACGCCCCATTTATATCTCAATTAGACAATAATTAACAATAATATTGTTATTGTGCGTTCGTCAATTTCAGCCAAAATATTTACCAAATTAGTTGTTCCTAAGATTTCATACGTGTAGTGTAAATGTAGAATAAAAATACATTGATCATTACATAGAATTCAATTAAGATATTGTATGAAAATAAAATTCCGCCTAAATTTTCATTTCACAATTGAGGGATTTTTTATTAAGGGAGGGAAAAGAAAAAATCTTTCTTTTTTTCCTTTTCCACTATATCAACAACTCAAAAAAAAATGAAATTATCTATAATCCAATCCAAGAACAAAATGTTTGTTATGTTTAATATCTTTAGTTTAGTCTGTCTTAATTCTGCCCTTCATTCGAGTAGCTTTTTCTTGGCCAAATTGCCGGAGGCTTATGCCCTTTTCAATCCAATCGTGGATGTTATGCCAATTATACCTGTCCTCTTTTTTCTCTTAGCCTTTGTTTGGCAAGCCGCTGTAAGTTTTCGATGAGATATTGCATTGGAATACTATAATACTCACCACGATAGATTCGAACCAAAAATGTGTTCTAACAAAACGGGGAAGAACAATTGCTAAGATTGGATAAATCATACATTATGAATCCTCAATTCATACATAGAAATTATCTATAGATTGGATTATGGATATGATATACCCGCGCGGGGTCTGGATCGGTTAATGTCTTCTTTATTCTGATCTTACAAGAATTAAAACCCCACTATGAGATTATGTTACCTCAAACAAAATACATAATTTGAGAGATCCTTTTAATAACCAAGGATAGGATCCTAATTTTAGGACAAATGAATTGCTTAAAATACATTTCTTGGTGCAAGATATTTGGTACAAAAATGGGGAATCTATTCCCCCTCTTGCCACAAAAAATTTGGAGATTGTGTAATGCTTACTCTCAAACTCTTCGTTTACACAGTAGTTATATTCTTTGTTTCTCTTTTTATCTTCGGATTCCTATCTAACGATCCAGGACGCAATCCTGGGCGTGAGGAATAAATTTTTTTTTCTTGTTTTTTTACTTTATTTATTCTTTGTTTTAAGATTCTTTTTTTCTATTTCAGCCATTTTATTTAACTATTAAAATGAAACTAACTAGGAGAAATAAAGCCAAGACTCTCTTTTATTTCGAATTCGAAATAAAAACTCAAAAGGATCCAAAGAAACGGAGAGAGGGGGATTCGAACCCTCGGTACGAATAACTCGTACAACAGATTAGCAATCTGTCGCTTTAGTCCACTCAGCCATCTCTCCCAATTCCTAATTCAAAAATTGGGTAATTACTATTTTCATTATGAATGAAAAATAGATAAAAGTCTTTCTTTTTCTTTCTTCTCTTTATTTTTTTTTTTCGAAAATGCAAATAAAGAAAATTTTATAAGTAATTGCAATTATATACCTATTTTAGTAGCAATTCGGTTTGAATAACGATTCGGAACAAAAATTTTCAATAGAAAGAAAGAGTACTTCTTTGATTTATTACGAAAATCTTTTGGCCCCCGCCTGGGCCTGGCTAGTACCTAGCCAGGCCCTTCTTTGTTTTACTTCTTTTCGTTTTTTTATTCCTATGATTAGGATAATCTTTATGTATGATAAAAGCTCTTTTTCTTTTATCCATTTTTTTTTTTCAACAGAAAAAGCCACATTTCATTTCTATTCCAACAAAACCCCTTTTTTAATATTATAAAAATATAATTGTTACAGGAGTCAACTCCTTTTTATGTTTTGACTTTTATAAGTGCTACGGGCCGCCATTTTCAACAACTCTATTCCATTCATAAAAAATAATATATATATATATATATATTGTAGCGGGTATAGTTTAGTGGTAAAAGTGTGATTCGTTCTATTAATAACTGAAATAGTTAAGGGATCCTTTAGTTTAACCAAGATTCCGATCAAAAACTTTATTT